GTAGATTGTCCCACACTAGCGCTTCCGCGCAATAACTCTACCACCGACGATCCTATTACAGGAATAGCGTCGGGTACACCTGTTACAATTTTTACTGCCCAATAACCAATTTGGTCCCAAGGTAAGGAATAACCGGTTACACCAAAGGATGCAGTCAATACACCCAAAACTACACCCGTAACCCAAGTAAGTTCGCGAGGTTTTTTAAAACCACCGGTGAGATACACGCGAAATACGTGCAAGATCATCATTAAGACCATCATACTTGCCGACCATCGATGAACTGATCGGATTAACCAACCAAAGTTAGCCTCCGTCATTATATATTGAACAGAAGCAAAAGCCTCCGTAACGGTCGGACGATAATAAAAAGTCATAGCAAAACCCGTCGCTACTTGGACTAAAAAACAAGTAAGTGTAATTCCTCCTAAACAATAAAATATATTGACATGAGGAGGAACATATTTACTAGTTATATCATCGGCAATCGCCTGAATCTCAAGACGTTCTTCGAACCAATCATAGACTTTATTGAGATAGGTAAACTAAAGGACCCCCCTGAGAACCGTATATGAGAATTTCATCTCGTACGGCTCAAACAAAAATACTAAAATACTATTTATTTGGAAAACGGATATGTGGAATAGAAAGTTTTAAACTTCTTAACTTAATCCTATTATTCCAATCTATAAAAAAAATGGAAATCCAAAAGGTATTCTTTGTGTTTATAATGCCAAAATTTCAAGTTGGCTCACTCGTCTTTTCTCTTGATCCTTACCGGCCTCTTGAATATTCTATTATTCACCTCATTTTTTTTGTCTGTATTTAATATGAACATGCTGTTGTTTTTTATATTATTATTGATAGGAATTTTCTTGTTAAGACCCTATAGAATCAATTCAAAAACCTCAGATTCATACCAGAACCACGATGATTTCCAAAAAAACTTTTAATCCAAGTCCAAAAATTCCCTGAGTAAGAACTGCTGGATCATCACTTATTCAATAGAATAGATATAATGAAAAAAAAAAATACAAAGAAATTTTATTAGGATCGTCCATTGATCAAAATAAAGATAAGCGGTGGCAGTTTAAAAGAATAAAAATCGTTCTATTTTATTTTTCGAAATTTATTATTATTATTCTATTATTATTCTAACTCTTTAATTTTTTTCGTCCGGTTACGAGGTCTAAATATTAAATATTAAGTATGAATCATAGTTCTAATACTTTAGAATCTATTTCTTTTCTATATTCCGTGCTCCAGATATTAGAATAAATATCTGACGGGGTAAAGCCATCTCTATCAAGATAAGAAAGATGACGTATCCTTTTTATGTTCTGTACTATCAATAGGATCAATTGTAACAAGTCACACACTCATATTCCGGAAATACAGAAACAAAGAAGTTTCGCGGTCGAACTACCAAAAAAATGGAATGGTCTAAAAATCAACGACCTAAATGCTAAACTTTACTTTCTATTGAAAAACTAGTTAGTTGGTTCTTGTGAATCTAATTCTCTAATTAGAAATTTGGTCCAGTAAAATGGACGAATTATAAATCTCTAAAATAATAGAGAGAAATACCGCAAATAGAGCCATTGCAATACCCATCAAAGGGGTAGTTCCCCATCCCGGAGCTACTTTACCATATTCTGAATTCAACGGTTTCAATAAATCTCCGACAACAGTTCGTCTTGGACCAGATCTAGAACTACCCTCAACGGTTTGTGTAGCCATAAATCCTATTTTTTTTTCATTGAGATCTCTTGACTTTGTATACCATTCCGCTATAAATTACCCTATAGATCCGTTGTAGTCTTCTTCTTTATTATATAATCATGGAAACAGCAACCCTAATTGCCATCTCTATATCTGGTTTAATTGTCAGTTTTACCGGGTATGCCTTATATACTGCTTTTGGGCAACCCTCTCAACAACTAAGAGATCCATTCGAAGAACATGGGGACTAGTTGAAGTAATGAGCCTCCAATATCGTAATATTGGAGGCTCATTACTTCAATTGAGGTAATTCAAAATCATTTCGTCTTTTTAGTTGGAACTATAGGGGGTTCTCTAAAAAAGATAGCGAAAAAAATGATTCCTAAAGTCGAGACTAAGAGGAATGTATAAACCAATGCTTCCATAGATTTGATCGTGGTTTACAATTATAGCTTTCATACCTGTTTTGGGGGATTATCTCCTGGACGAGATTTATATAGGGAACTGTATAAAAATAAAATTCAAATAACAACAAAAAAAGTCGAATCGAAAAGGAACAAACCTATTTCTATCAGACTGCCTGTTTTTTTGTAGTTGGATCTCCAAGTTTTTGGAATGCTCCAAATTCTACTTGAGCATCCAAATCGGGATCAATACCAGCAAAAACATCTCTGAACAAGGTTCTAGCACCATGCCAAATGTGCCCGAAAAAGAAGAGAAGAGCAAACGAAGCATGTCCAAAAGTAAACCAACCCCTTGGACTGCTACGAAAAACACCATCTGATTTTAAAGTAGCACGATCTAATTCAAAAATTTCACCCAATTGAGCACGTCGAGCATATTTTTTCACAGTAGCAGGATCACTATAACTGACTCCATTGAGTTCGCCACCAAAGAACTCAACAGTTACACCGACTTGTTCGACACTATACTTCGATTCTGCCCTTCGAAAAGGAACATCCGCTCTAACAATTCCGTCTCCGTCGACTAAAACAACCGGAAATGTTTCAAAAAAAGTAGGCATACGACGTACAAAAAGTTCACGCCCCTCTTTGTCTCTAAAGATAGGATGTCCTAACCAACCAACGGCTATTCCATCTCCATTGTCCATTGAGCCCGCTCTAAACAATCCCCCTTTTGCCGGATTATTGCCGATGTAATCATAAAAAGCTAATTTTTCAGGAATTTTAGACCAAGCTTCTGATAAACTTTGATTTTCGACTAGCCCAGCACCAACTCTTCGATATATTTCTTGCTGGAAGTATCCCTGATCCCATTGATAACGAGTAGGACCAAATAATTCAATCGGAGTAGTTGCTGAACCATACCACATAGTTCCAGCAACAACAAAAGCTGCAAAAAATACAGCAGCGATACTACTAGAAAGGACGGTTTCAATATTTCCCATACGCAATCCTTTGTATAAACGTTGAGGTGGACGCACACTAAGATGGAAAAGGCCCGCTAATATGCCCAATGTCCCTGCTGCAATATGATGAGAGGCTATTCCCCCCGGAACAAAAGGATCAAAACCGTCCACACCCCATGCTGGATTTACAGATTGTACCCTTCCAGTTAGTCCATAAGGATCGGATACCCATATTCCAGGACCAAACAATCCTGTTACATGAAATGCGCCAAAACCAAAACACGCGACCCCTGCAAGAAATAAATGAATTCCAAATATTTTTGGCAAATCCAAAGAAGGTTTTCCAGTACGTTCATCACAAAAAATTTCTAGATCCCAATAGACCCAATGCCAAATAGCCGCCAAAAAGCACAAGCCCGAAAACACAATATGTGCCGCGGCCACACCTTCGTAACTCCAAATACCCGGATTCGTTATAGTCCCTCCTGTAATATTCCAACCACCCCACGAATTGGTTATTCCTAAACGAGTCATGAAGGGTATAACGAACATACCCTGTCTCCACATTGGGTCAAGAACAGGGTCAGAGGGATCAAAAACTGCTAATTCATATAGAGCCATCGAACCGGCCCAACCAGCAACCAGAGCTGTATGCATTATATGGACAGAAAGTAAACGGCCGGGATCATTTAATACAACGGTATGAACACGATACCAAGGCAAACCCATGAAAATACCTCTTATATCAACAAAAAATAGACACTATGTAACTTTATTGCACTGTAAAAAACTATCCTATGGACCTTCCCCTTCCCTTTTTAGTAAATTATCTCGCATTAATGAATTAATGTTCTAGTTTTTTAGTAATTTTCTTCTTCTGCATTTTAGTAATAATGGAACATTCTATTCGTAGGAACAAAAAGAAGCAGATCTATTCTATATCCGATAAGTAACAATACGCAATGGTGGTGGGGGTTTACTTTTTTTTATGAGTGTTTGTATTGGATATGTCGTTTATATCAGTGAATCCAGACATATCCAAGAAGGACCTATTCGTCAAAACTTTCCTTTATTCATTTACTGTTATTTTTTGTTACCTCCGAATAAATAATTTTTAACAAAATCAACTCATTCTGTCTCCTTACGTTCTCACCCCAAAGCAAAGCAGAATAAAGAAAAATAGATCTTTTTCTATTTTATTTTATTCTATTTTATTTAAATTTTATTTAAATGCCGATTGGTGTTCCAAAAGTACCTTTTATACTTCCTGGAGATGATGAGGCATCTTGGATTGACTTATACAATCGACTTTTTCAAGAAAGATTACTTTTTTTAGGTCAAGAGGTAAACAGTGAAATATCAAATCAACTTGTTGGTCTAATGGTATATCTCAGTTTAGAGGACAAGAAAAAAGATTTGTATATGTTTATAAATTCTCCCGGCGGAGAGGTAATATCTGGAATGGCAATATTTGATACTATGCAATTTGTAGAAGCAGAAGTACAGACAGTATGCGTAGGATTAGCCGCTTCAATGGGATCTCTTCTTTTGGTAGGAGGAGAAATTACCAAACGTCTAGCATTCCCTCACGCTTTGCGCGAATGATTCTTATTGTGTAGAAAAAAAGAAAACTATGCCTAAACTAATATTAAGTAAAAAAAGCATGGCACTTCGAGTTCGATATGCAAAAATAATTTTTTTAATTTTTTTTTTTTTCAAAACCATTAGATTATATATCGAAAGAGTAGTTATGAAAAGGGGGTATTTTATGAATTTTATTATAATTTTATTATAATTTTATGAATATTATTATAATAAATAATAATAATATTCTAGTTTAATACTCTACTTTAGTGTTACAAATTAACATTTAACACCTAATAACATTATTTTAAGAAACTTTTGGATTGCTAAATAAAAAACTACACTAAATAAGAGAGCAACGGAATCATCATATTCTTTAAAAACGATTCTCAAACAAAAAAGAAAGGTGATTATTATATTTTCGATTATTTACTGATTTGGGTCTCATAGACCCGGTATATTTTATATATATTTTATTATATATATTTTATATTTCTGCAATGGAAGGTAGATTTCATATTTATAGTAGAGCCGTATGCTCTATAAAAAAGATGCCTGTACGGCTTTAAATTGCTTATTTATATGCCCTACCGTCTAATCAGATTAGGAAAAACTCCTATTCTGTTAGCCTTGAATCTCGGCTCAGGGTAATGATCCATCAACCTGCTACTTCTTTGTATGAGGGACAAGCAGAAGACTGTATGCTGGAAGCGAATGAATTACTCAAAATGCGAAAAACTATGACAAATATTTATGCACAAAGAACAGGCAAACCTTCATGGCAGATACACAAAGACATGGAAAGAGATCTTTTTTTGTCAGCAGAAGAAGCTCAAGCCCACGGAATTATTGATACAGTCGCAGATTCTTTGTAAAAAAAAAAAAATGATTAAAAAGTCAAAGTGTTATAGTATATTAAATCTAGTATATCGTATTTTTTTAATTTCTCATGACCAAATTAAAATTTTTAAGGATTATCCCCCAACCACTAAGAAATTAAAAACTATTACTATACGTATTTTTTTAATTTCTCATGACCAAATTAAAATTTTTAAGGATTATCTCCCAACCACTAAGAAATTAAAAACTATTACTATTGACTAAAAAATATTCCTGAAAGGTATTACCCATAAATACTTACTATTTTAGCTTTTTAATTGTCGTTTAGTTGTTCTTTACTTTAATTGTCTTTCTTACCAATCAGATTTTATAGAATCTAAAAAATTCATAATTATCCGGTTAGGATTGATCTAAACCAGCTCATTATATATATATATGATTCACCATGCCAACTATAAAACAACTTATTAGAAACACAAGACAGCCAATCCGAAATGTAACAAAATCTCCCGCTCTTCGGGGATGCCCTCAGCGCCGAGGAACATGTACTAGGGTGTATGTGCGACTCGTTTAGATCATAGACTAAAATAAAAAAATCTAGTCTATTAATAAGAATTATATATATAATTCTATTGTGTATAAAATTTATGGTTTCGATTGGTGCAAACCGAATCACCTTAATTTGTAATTTAAGATGAAAAATACTTTCCCATCGGTAACAAATAGTTATCCATTAAGCGGGAAAAATCCAATTTTAAATGATGCCCTAAATTTTGCAATAACGGACTAAGAGGGTCAACTACCCAGCTAATCTTCATACTTAAATACCGTTACTGTATAGCTAGATTTTGTTGTGAAAGACCTATTACTAGATATTTCATGGGTAGAGCCCATAAGTGTGAACTGTACAAGTTCACAATAACATTGATTGAATGAAGATTCAATGAAAGAAGGGGCTCCGGTGTATAGAGAGGACCTCACCGTTTAACAAGTAATCATAGAAACGATGGAACCCACCATTTCTTTGTCTATTTCTATTAAATTAACTATGCTTTTTTGAATACCTAGTATCAATAGAATTTCTTATTAAGAGGTTAAATACTTAGAAAAAATAAAAAAATCGTGGTTGGGAAGGTTATAGCAGCAAAAGCCATTGGAATTTTTATTTTATACATTGGAAGAATCCATTTTGTTATTAATAGACTAGGAAGGATAAAAGAATAACTGAAAGAAAAAAATAAAATCGTTATTCATCAAAGTCTCATTTATTCAATGACCAGAGTTAAAAGAGGATCTATCGCTCGAAAACGGAGGGCAAAAGCTCGTTTATTTACATCAAGCTTTCGCGGAGCTCATTCAAAACTTACTCGAACTATTTTGCAACAGAAAATAAAAGCTTTGGTTTCGGCTCATCGGGATAGAGATAGGAAAAAAAGGGATTTTCGCAGTTTGTGGATCAGTCGAATAAACGCAATAATTGCTCAAAATAAAAACAACGTATACTATATTTATAGTAAATTCGTGTATAATCTGTACAAGAGTCAATTGCTTCTTAATCGTAAAATAGTTGCACAAATAGCTATATTAAAAGGGAATTGTCTTTTTATGATTGCCAAGGAGATCATAAAAAAATAAAAATTCCCCGGAGACTCAACTCCGGGAAGGTGGTAGAATAAAAGAGATTTGTATGATAAAATAGAATTCATATGACAAAGTTATCAAAATAAATAAACAACCACGCTCAAAAAATTTTTCTTCTTCACCTTTTATCTTTTTTCTTACAACGCAACATCCTCAATAGGATTGTCGTATTTTTCGAAAAAAAAAATATCAATCTGCATTGAAATTGAATTTGAGTTTCGATTGAAAATGAAATTTACTTGAAGAGTAACTCTATTTTTTTTTTTTTTTTAGAACAGTAGTAGGAGTTCTAGTGATCGACTCGCTTTTTTCATATTTTTTTTTTCCATTATTAACAAAAGGTAACGAATTAACATTAACAAAAGGTAACAAAGATAAAATACGAGCTTGTTTTATAGCAATCGTAATTAATCGTTGTTGTTTTAAGGTTACTCTATTCACGCGTCTAGATAATATTTTTCCTTGGTGACTAATAAGTCGATAAAGTAAACTCATGTTTTTATAATCAATTCGATCCCCCGATTGGATCGGGGACAAACTCCTACGAAAAGATTGCTTAGATTTAACAAAGAGTCGCTTAGATTTATCCATGGTTTGTTTATTCCTATACCGAAAACCCCATTTCTTATAAAAAAAGGATTTGTTTTATTTATATTCTTATTTTTTTTTTTTTAATATATATTTATATTTGTTATAGAAGGAAATATATGCTATATAATTTCATGTTATAGAATTTACCTCTTAAGGGTGACACACAAGCAATCCATTTTCTCTATTTCTTTATCTCGACGTGAATCGTATGTTTGCAACAAAAGGGACAGAATTTTCTCAATTCCAATCGACTAGGTGTATTGTGTCGATTCTTTTGAGTAATATATCTAGAAATACCCCTAGATTCCTTATTAACACTCTTTTTATCACAACTGCTACATTCCAAAATAACAGTTATTCGGATATCTTTACCCTTGGCCATGAACCTCCTTTGGTTTTTTTGATTCACTTAACTCTTCAATTTTAAGATTCGAAGCGAAGAAGAAAAAAGTATAAGTTGATAATTCAAAATCAAATTATGAAAGATTTTGTTCCAATTAATTTTATATTTTATATAGTACAGTAATAATTCAGTAATACAATGATTTAGAACTATATTTCGAATCACAGTACAGTATTTCATTTTTCATTTAAATATCTTGTATGATATTATTGTCCCCCCAAGTATTCTATTACAATTCCATTTATGGTCTCACTCTATTATTAAATTAATAGCAATGGAATTGAATTAAGACTTCAATTCCATTGAAACCTGGGAAAAACTCCTAATTTCACTGAGGCCAAATCCACCTTTCTTAATTTAATTTTCTCTTTTTTTTTTTGAACTTATTCTAGTCTAATTAGAAAAAAAAAAAACGAACGAAGAGGGATTTAATCACAGATATTTTATTGGATCTCTAATTTTTGTCACCCCTTCCCGTGCCAATAACTAGAATGAAAAAAAGGGGAATGTCAATGCATCCGGGAATAAACGATTGATTTCTATCAAGAGACCTGCTAGAACCGCGAACCATAGAGTACTTGCCACAGGTGCCACAGAGAGATATGTTTTTAGATCTCGCATTTCAAATCCTCCTTCGTTTTTTTCTTGTAATTTGTAATACATAAATACAGAATTACATATAGGAATATGATCAAATCTTTTTTTTTAATAAAACCACTTTGATTTGTCGGGGGAAGTCAGAATTTATATTGAGTTGTACAATGATTAATTCTATATTTTTTTTTATAGAGTATTATTTTTATATTATTATTTTATTATAATAATATAATAACTATACTATATTATTATATTCTATATTTTAATATATTTTATTCTATATATTTTTTTTATTTTAATTCTATATATATATTATAATATTATTATACTCTTTATGTTCTTCTTATTATACTCTTTATATCCTATCTATTCTGTGTTTTTAATTAAATTTAATAGAATTAAATTATTCGATAAGAATATTCGTATCGATATCTTATTTATACGATAGAATGGAAAATTGTGGAAAACAAGACAAAAAGTCTTTACAATGACAATGGAAACCAATGTAAAGGGATGTAGCGCAGCTTGGTAGCGCGTTTGTTTTGGGTACAAAATGTCACAGGTTCAAATCCTGTCATCCCTAACTAGTAATTATCGTATCAGCAGTAACAAGAGATCAATTGCGACCGATTCAAATTGATACATACTCAATATGAATAGTTCTCCATATTGAGTATGTATGCATGCAAGATCTCTTGCCATCACAAAAAATTATTTATGAAAAGAAAGCGCTCTTAGTTCAGTTCGGTAGAACGCGGGTCTCCAAAACCCGATGTCGTAGGTTCAAATCCTACAGAGCGTGATTCCGCCCCATTCTTCTTAGATTGAGAATGACACTTAAATATTAATAATAATAATGGGATAAAAGTCTAATCAAAAGTTTTAATTTGATCTATTAGATAGAAAGAAAAATGAATCAAAAAAAATGGTCTTATTTTTATTTGAAATAGACAAGACAATAGTTAGTATTAAAACAAAGAAATGGGAGATCAATAAACAAGAGAGATGTTACTTCAATCAAATATCCAACTGATCACCACGTCGGTATTGTAAATATGCCGTTACAAATAATCCAGCCAAAGTAATAGGAATTAGACCTAACACGATTCCAAATAGAGAAACTTCAATCATTTGAGTTTGGTTGAAAGGAAAAAAAGTGGGGGTAATATCTATCCTTAAATAGGAATCTGTATTGACCGTGAATCTCAATGACCAAGAATTGGCAATTGACATGATAAGGAACTATAGAATAT